AGAGATGGGTGGAATTGATAAACAACCATCAACTATAACCCCAAAAGAACCAGATTCCGTAAACAACATAGAGGAAGAATGAAAGGAATATCTTATCGAGGTAATCGTATTTGCTTTGGTAGATATGCTCTTCAAGCGCTTGAACCCGCTTGGATCACATCTAGACAAATAGAAGCGGGTCGGCGAGCAATGACACGAAATGCACGCCGCGGTGGAAAAATATGGGTACGTATATTTCCAGACAAACCCGTTACAGTAAGACCTACAGAAACACGTATGGGTTCGGGGAAAGGATCTCCCGAATATTGGGTAGCTGTTGTTAAACCCGGCAGAATACTTTATGAAATGAGCGGAGTAGCAGAAAATATAGCCAGAAGGGCTATTTCAATAGCGGCATCCAAAATGCCTATACGAACCCAATTCATTCTTTCGGTATAGGATAGTGAAGAACCAAAGGAAATCGTTTTTTGTATAAAAAAACAATTGCAGGTTTCTTGTTTTGTTTTGAACAAACAATATTTCTTTTTTTTTATTTCACCCTTTACATTGAAAAAGACAAAAAAAAAAAACGATATGATTCAACCTCAAACCTATTTGAATGTAGCGGATAACAGCGGGGCCCGAAAATTGATGTGTATTCGAATCATAGGAGCTAGTAATCGACGATATGCTCATATTGGTGACGTTATTGTTGCTGTAATCAAAGAAGCAGTACCAAATACACCTCTAGAAAGATCAGAAGTGATCCGAGCTGTAATTGTACGTACTTGTAAAGAACTCAAACGCGACAACGGTATGATAATACGATATGATGACAATGCTGCAGTTGTTATTGATCAAGAAGGAAATCCAAAAGGAACCCGAATTTTTGGCGCGATCCCCCGGGAATTAAGACAGTTAAATTTCACTAAAATCGTTTCATTAGCACCTGAAGTATTATAAGGGAAGACCTTGATGTAGTTTCTAGTATTTGAACGAAATAGATTAATTTAATTAGTAGATTGTTTATATATCACGTATATACCTTTAAAAATTCATAAATATTTATGAATTCAAAAAAAAAAAAGAAAAAGAGCATGTTGATTATATCAAAATTCGGGGGCAACAATAATCTTAGTTTATCATGAGTAAAGACACTATTGCTGACATAATAACCTCTATACGAAATGCTGACATGAATGAAAAAAGAACAGTTCGAATACCATCTACCTACATCACGGAAAATATTGTTAAAATCCTTTTACGAGAAGGTTTTATTGAAAACGTGAGAAAACATCAAGAAAGCAATAAATATTTTTTAGTTTTAACCCTACGACATAGGAGAAATAGGAAAGGAGCGTATAGAACTGTTTTAAATTTAAAACGGATCAGCCGGCCTGGCCTACGAATCTATTCTAACTATCAACGAATTCCGAGAATTTTAGGCGGAATGGGGATTGTAATTCTTTCTACTTCTCGAGGCATAATGACAGACCGAGAGGCTCGAATAGAAGGAATCGGCGGAGAAATTTTGTGTTATATATGGTAATCTTTCTGATAGCCCAATTATATGCGGAACTCGCCTATTTGTTTTGTGAAAAAAAGGGTAAAGGGTAGGTTTCCAATACTATGCCTCTTAGATTCGTTGATACTTCAAGGCCGTTTTCCCTGGAATGAAAGAAAAAAAAAGATTCGCGAGGTTTTAATTACTGAACTACGTCCCAATGGTATTTATGTTTCGAGTTCGTTTAGATAATGAAAATCTGATTCTGGGTTTTGCTTCGGGAAGGGTTCAACGTAATTTTATACGTATACTACCAGTAAATAGAATCAAAATTGTGGTAAGTTCTTATGATTCAACTAAAGGACATATAATTTGTATACTCTTTTGTATACTCTAAAGTAAAGACTCACATAATTAGGATTAGGTGGTTTTTTCAATTTCAACATTCTTTCGTGGGGATACAATTCGAAGTTAAAGATTTTAAGAAACTTATTTTCTTCCAATTAAGTAGATTCAGAATTAAGAAAAGGAGTGACAAATATGAAAATAAGGGCCTCCGTTCGTAAAATTTGTGAAAAATGTCGATTGATCCGTAGGCGGGGACGAATTATAGTAATTTGTTCCAACCCGAGACATAAACAAAGACAAGGATAATCTTTCTAAAACAAAAAGGACTCCCGAAATCTAAAGGACCTGATGTACAGATGTACAAAAAAATCAGTAAAAAACCAGGATCTCTTTTGACATGAAATGGATATATCCATATATCTCTGACTTATATTTATGAGATGATAAAATATGGCAAAACCTATACCAAAAATTGGTTCACGTAGAAATAGACGTATTGGTTCACGTAAGAATGTGCGTAGAATACCAAAGGGAGTTATTCATGTTCAAGCAAGTTTCAACAATACCATTGTGACTGTTACAGATGTACGAGGTCGAGTAATTTCTTGGTCCTCCGCCGGTACTTGTGGATTCAAGGGTACAAGAAGAGGGACACCATTTGCCGCCCAA